AATGAAGTGCCTGAAAAAGGGTTATCGTGATAGGATAAATCATGCAATCGCTCGATTGCCTTCATTACTACATTTGACAGAATTAAACTATCCCCTAAAATATCAAAAATTCTTGTGCACCGTACACCAAAATGTATAATAAAAGAAAAGTAAGCTAAATCAAGCTAATGGGTTCATACCCCATTTATAGAGGAGTGTAACCTCTCTTCTCTAGTGTCCAATAATTCAACCAAAATCCTTTTTATATCAACCTTAATTAGAGGAATATTAATTACTATTTCCTCTAATTCCTGATTAGGAGCCTGAATAGGATTAGAAATCAACCTTCTATCCTTTATTCCTATCATATCAAGAAATGAAAATATTTATACAACCGAAGCCTCACTTAAATATTTTCTGGTTCAGGCCCTAGCTTCCTCAGTTCTACTATTTCTTATTATTTCAAAAACTATATTGGAAGAAATATTTTCAATATTTAATTCAACTACTTCAAGAATAATTATAATAACGCCTCTTCTCCTTAAAGGAGGAGCTGCCCCTTTTCATTGGTGATTTCCCAGAGTTATGGAAGGACTAAATTGAAGAAACTGTTTTATTCTGATAACAGTACAGAAAATTGCACCATTAATTTTAATTTCATACTCATTAAAAATAACAATTTTTTCATCCTCAATTGTTATTTTATCAGTTTTGATTGGTGCAATTGGGGGATATAATCAAATTTCAATCCGAAAAATTCTTACTTATTCATCAATCAACCATATAGGTTGAATAATTTCGGCTATATTACTCGGAGAAAATTTTTGATTAATATATTTTGCAATTTATTCATTATTAACTTTAACTGTAATTGCTATTATCAACCCGTTCCAAATTTCATTTATTAATCAAACATTCATATTAAATAATGATAACCCCATTATTAAGTTTTTATTGTTTATATCCCTTCTATCATTAGGAGGATTACCCCCCTTCTTAGGATTTTTACCCAAGTGATTGATTATTCAATCAATAGTAAATAATAACTCAATTTTGTTAGTTACAGTAATGGTTGTTTTATCTCTTATTACTCTTTACTATTATCTACGAGTTTCATACTCATCTTTTATTATCTTACATGCTGAACCCTCCTGAAATATTCAAATTAATAAAAACAAATCAATAATTCTAATATTTCTTCTATGTTCAGTAAGATTATTGGGTCTAATTATATGCACAATTCTTATTTCTATTTATTAAAGAAGGCTTTAAGTTAATTAAACTAATAACCTTCAAAGCTATAAATAAAGAATTGTTCTTTAAGCCTTAGTAGTCTTACTACTCCTACAGAATTGCATTCTGTTATCATAAATGAATATAAGGCCTACTTTTTAGTAGAAGAGTTAATAACTCCTATATAGATTTACAATCTATCACCTAATAATCTCAGCCATTCTACTATTTGAAACGATGATTTTTCTCAACAAATCACAAGGATATTGGAACATTATACTTCATTTTTGGAGCATGGTCAGGAATAGTAGGAACTTCCTTAAGTATACTAATTCGTGCAGAATTAAATCAACCAGGTTCATTAATTGGAGATGATCAAATTTATAATGTTATTGTTACAGCCCACGCTTTCGTCATAATTTTCTTTATAGTTATACCAATTCTAATTGGTGGTTTCGGAAATTGATTAGTACCCTTAATACTAGGGGCCCCTGATATAGCATTCCCACGAATAAATAACATAAGTTTTTGATTACTACCACCTTCTTTATCATTATTGTTGGCAAGTAGCCTGGTTGAAAGAGGGGCTGGTACAGGTTGAACTGTCTACCCCCCCTTAGCTAGAGGCATTGCACATGCCGGAGCATCAGTAGATCTAGCAATTTTCTCTTTACACCTTGCAGGTGTATCTTCAATTCTAGGTGCCGTAAACTTCATTTCAACCACAATTAATATAAAACCTATCACTATAAAACCTGAACGAATTCCCTTGTTTGTTTGAGCTGTTGCAATTACTGCATTATTACTATTACTATCACTACCTGTTTTAGCAGGGGCAATTACAATATTATTAACTGACCGAAACCTAAATACATCCTTTTTTGATCCAGCAGGAGGGGGAGATCCTATTCTTTACCAACACCTATTCTGATTCTTTGGACACCCAGAAGTATATATTTTAATTCTACCAGGATTCGGTATAATTTCACATATTATTTGTCACGAAAGTGGTAAAAAGGAAGCATTTGGTAATTTAGGTATAATTTTTGCTATACTAGCAATTGGTTTGTTGGGATTTGTAGTATGAGCCCATCATATATTTACTGTAGGTATAGATGTTGATACTCGAGCCTATTTTACTTCAGCAACTATAATTATTGCTGTCCCAACAGGTATTAAAATTTTTAGTTGATTAACCACAATATATGGATCACAATTAACTTATAGAGCCCCTTGTTTATGAGCATTAGGCTTTGTATTTCTATTCACTGTAGGAGGTCTAACAGGAGTTGTATTAGCTAATTCATCAATTGATATCGTTTTACATGATACATATTATGTAGTTGCCCATTTTCATTATGTCCTTTCCATAGGAGCAGTTTTTGCAATCATAGCCGGTTTTATTCAATGATATCCTCTATTTACAGGTTTATCATTAAATCCCAAGTGATTAAAGATTCAATTTGCAATTATATTTTCAGGAGTAAATTTAACATTTTTTCCCCAACACTTTCTAGGATTAGCTGGAATACCTCGACGTTATTCTGATTATCCTGATGCCTATACTGCTTGAAATGTTATATCTTCAATTGGATCAATAATTTCATTTGTTGCTGTATTAATATTTATCTTCATTATATGAGAAAGTATAACAACTAATCGACAAGTATTATTTCCTACACAAACAAGTAATTCAATTGAATGATTCCAAAATATTCCCCCAGCAGAACATAGTTATGCTGAACTACCTACAATTTCTCATTAATTTCTAATATGGCAGAAAAGTGCAGTGGATTTAAGCTCTACATATAAAGTTTTAACTTTTATTAGAAATTAATGACAACATGAGCTAATATAAATTTACAAGATAGAGCATCACCAATTATAGAACAATTAATCTACTTTCATGACCATACTCTAATAATTATTTTAATAATTCTAGCAGTAGTATCATACATAATAATTCTATTATTTAATAACAAATTCATTAATCGGCTTCTACTAGAAGGACAGATAATTGAAGTAGCATGAACAATCGCTCCAGCAATTATTTTAATCTTTATTGCTTTACCCTCATTACGACTACTTTACTTAATGGATGAAATTAATAATCCAGCAGTTACCTTAAAAACTATTGGCCATCAATGATATTGAAGTTATGAATATTCAGATTTTCTTAGAGTTGAATTTGATTCCTACATAATTCCCCAAAACGAAATGAAAAATAGAGACTTTCGTCTATTAGATGTAGATAATCGAGCTGCCTTACCAATAAATACTTTTATTCGAATTATTATTACGGCAGCAGATGTACTCCACTCTTGAACAGTTCCCAGATTAGGGGTAAAGGCTGATGCCACTCCAGGACGACTCAACCAAACCAGCTTCTTAATTAACCGTCCTGGTTTGTTTTATGGTCAATGTTCAGAAATCTGTGGAGCAAATCATAGATTTATACCAATTGTAATTGAAAGTATCTCTATCAATAAATTTATTAATTGAGTTTCAAATATTAGTGAATAATTCATCAGATGACTGAAAGCAAGTAATGGTCTCTTAAACCACTTTATAGTAAATTAGCACCTACTTCTGATGACAGAAGAATTAGTTAAATAATAACATTAGATTGTCAGACTAAAATTATCAAAATTTGATATCCTTCTATTCCTCAAATAATACCATTAAGATGATTATCCTTATATATCTTTTTCGTACTGATGTTATTAATATTTAATTTTATAAATTATTATTCTCATATTCCTTCTCCATCAACATCATCAAAAAAAAGTATTAATATTAAAAATTTAACCTGAAAATGATAACAAATCTATTTTCCGTTTTTGATCCATCAACATCATTTAACAATATATCTCTAAATTGAATTAGTACAACTTTAGGACTTTTATTAATCCCTACAAGATTCTGACTAATTCCTTCTCGTCATTCTATTCTCTGAAATAAAGTATTATTAAATCTTCATAAAGAATTTAAAACCCTTATTGGTTTTAAATCCATTAATAAAGGAAGAACATTTATTTTCATTTCTCTATTCTCAATCATTATATTTAATAATTTTCTAGGTTTATTTCCTTATGTATTCACCAGAACCAGTCATATAGTTATAACTTTGTCATTAGCTCTTCCCTTATGATTAAGATTTATAATCTTTGGTTGAATTAATAATACACAACACATATTTGCACACCTTGTTCCTCAAGGAACTCCACCCGTTCTTATGCCTTTTATAGTATGCATTGAAACAATTAGAAATGTAATTCGACCAGGAACTTTAGCGGTACGATTAGCCGCTAATATAATTGCTGGTCATTTACTGTTAACATTACTAGGTAATACAGGCCCAAGCCTAAGATTATCCTTATTATCACTATTAATTGGAACACAAATTGCCTTACTAGTACTAGAATCAGCAGTAGCAATTATTCAATCATATGTGTTTGCCGTACTAAGAACTTTATATTCTAGAGAAGTAAATTAATGTCAAGCCACGCAAATCATCCTTTTCACTTAGTAGATCAGAGACCCTGACCTCTAACAGGAGCTATTGGAGCTATAATCATAATAACAGGTTTAATTAAATGATTCCATCAATTTAACAATGAATTAATATTCATTGGAATATCAGTAATAGTATTAACAATAATTCAATGGTGACGAGATATTGTTCGTGAAGGAACATATCAAGGATTACACACAAAATTTGTAACAAAAGGATTACGATGAGGAATAATTTTATTTATTATTTCAGAAGTATTTTTCTTCATCTCCTTTTTTTGAGCATTTTTTCATAGAAGACTTTCTCCAACAATTGAATTAGGATCATTATGACCCCCAATAGGAATTTTACCTTTTAACCCTTTACAAATCCCTTTATTAAACACTGCAATTCTATTAGCATCAGGAGTAACTGTAACATGAGCTCATCATGGTCTATTAGAAGATAGATATAATCAAGCCCTTCAAGGATTATTTTTTACTGTCACTTTAGGAATTTACTTTACTATTCTCCAAGCCTATGAATATATTGAAGCACCATTTACAATTGCTGACTCAGTATATGGATCTTCTTTCTTTATAGCTACAGGCTTTCATGGTCTTCACGTAATTATTGGAACAACCTTTTTATTAACTTGCTTATTACGACATTTATTTTTACACTTTTCATCAGGACACCATTTTGGATTTGAAGCCGCAGCATGGTACTGACACTTTGTTGATGTTGTTTGACTATTCTTATATGTCTCAATCTACTGATGAGGTAGTTAATTATTTATCTAATATAATTAGTATATTTGACTTCCAATCAAAAAGTTTGTTGATAACAAGATAAATAATGAACTTGTTAATAATTATAATTATTTTAATCTTATTATTATCTTCAGTAATTATGCTATTAGCCTCCCTCCTGTCAAAAAAAACTATTGAAGACCGAGAAAAATGCTCCCCATTTGAATGCGGTTTCGACCCCAAAAGATCTGCCCGACTCCCTTTCTCTTTACGGTTCTTTCTTATTGCTGTTATCTTTTTGATTTTCGATGTAGAAATTGCCCTTCTATTACCAATAACAATTACTATAACAATATCAAATATCAATTCATGAATCTTTATCAGATGTTCATTTTTAATTATTTTATTAATAGGTCTATACCATGAATGAAATCAAGGTTCCCTTGAATGAGCATCTTAGGATAGTAGTTAAGTATAACATTTGGTTTGCATTCAAAAAGTATTGATTATTCAATCTATCTTGAATAAGAAGCAATATTTGCAATTAGTTTCGACCTAATCTTTTGGTATTAAAATTACCCTTATTCTTCAATTAACTGAAACCAAAGTAGAGGTATATTACTGTTAATAATACTATTGAATTTAATATTCCAGTTAAGGAAATATGTTGATCAAGTGAAAGCTGCTAACTTATCACTTTAGCGGTTAAACTCCGTTTATATTTCTAATTTATGTAGTTTACGCAAAACATTACATTTTCACTGTAAAGATAAAATTTATTTTCATAAATACTTAAAGATTAATAAATCTCTTTAGTATCTTCAATACTACGCTCTCAATTATAAGCTATTTAAGTTAATTAAACATATATTAACACAAACATAATAATGGTAATTCACATCACAAAAAATAATATGAATATCTTTAAATTATTATACTGCCACCATTGATTAATATTTCTTATCTTCATAAATAAATTATAAAGACCCTGACCCCCAAAATATTCATTCCATCCTCCATCAAAAGATTTTGATGAATTATAGCCTACAATTAATGGATAATAAGAAACACCATATGTAAAAATATAAGGCATATATCATATAGATCCTAGAAATCTTCTAAAAATACTCATCTTTATTGATAATAAATTATCACCAATTATACATTTTGATAATTCATAACCAAATCACCCACCAATTAATCTTACTATAATAACTAATAACTTTAAATATAAAGGTAAAATAATTAAAGATGGAGACGGAAAAATAATTCAACCTAAAACTGAACCGCCTAAAATTACTATAATTAATAAGCCAATTATACCCTTTAACATATATTTATTTTCTTCCCCCATATAATAATAAGATCTTAAATTAAAATCACCACATAATGTATAATAAAATAAACGAAGGGAATAACATACAGTTAAACCTGTAGAAAAAAAAAATAAGAAAAACCCAAAAATATTCACATAACTTAAAGAAACCATCTCCAAAATTAAATCCTTTGAATAAAATCCAGCCAAAAATGGTATACCACATAATGCAAAATTAGACACTATTAAACATGATGACGTTAGTGGCATTTGAAATGATAAATTCCCTATGAATCGGATATCCTGAGAATCCTTTATTGAATGAATAACAACCCCAGCACATATAAATAATAATGCCTTAAATAAAGCATGTGTAAGTAAATGAAAAAATGCTAATTTGGCAAATCCTAAAGCCAAAATACTCATTATTAAACCCAACTGACTTAAAGTTGATAAAGCAATAATTTTTTTTAAATCAAACTCAAAATTTGCACCCAACCCAGCTATAAATATAGTTAAACCAGAAATTAATAATAAAAATATATTTAACCACCCATTAAAAGATCTTCTAAAACGAATTAATAAATATACCCCAGCAGTAACTAATGTAGATGAATGAACTAATGCAGAAACAGGAGTAGGAGCAGCTATCGCTGCAGGCAATCACGCAGAAAATGGAATTTGGGCTCTTTTTGTTATAGCTGCCAAAACAATTAAAAAAGTAATAATTTCCATTTCCAAACTATACTTTATACATTCCAAATAATAAATATAGTTCCATCTACCAAAATTTAATATTCATGCAATAACCATTAATAATGCAACATCACCAACACGGTTAGATAATGCAGTTAGTATTCCTGCATTGTAAGACTTAACATTTTGATAATAAATCACTAAACAATAAGAAACTAATCCTAACCCATCCCAACCTAATAAAATTCTAATCATATTAGGTCTAATAATTAAAAATATTATAGATATTACAAACAATAAAACCAAATAAATAAAACGATTTAAATTAAAATCACCATGCATATAATCCTCACTATACAAAATTACTAAAGATGAAATAAAAAACACGAAACCCATAAATATTAATGATATCCAATCAAATAAAAATGTTATAACAATACAATTAGAATTTATTGAAACTACCTCCCACTCAATAAAATAAATTATATCATTTATAATAAAATAAAATCCAGAAAAAACTATTACAACTCTCGTAATTAACAAAAAAATAAATCTAATATAACAAATCGATATATATTTCATAACCCAAGATAAATTCTTATATCATCGACACCACAAATCGATATTTTATTTAAACTACTTAAGTATATTCAAAGTATAATTACTTCTCTTTTCAAAATTAGTAAGTTTAATGGAAATCAATGTAAAAATAATAATAAAAATTCCCGAGTATAACCTAATGAACAAGAATAAATACCTGAATAAATCATACCATGTTGTCTATAAGAAAATAAATATAAAGTATAAGCAGCTCTAAAAAAAGATAATAAAATTAATATAAATATAGTTAATCATGATCAGCTCACTAAACTATTTAATAAACTAATTTCCCCCAACAAATTTAAAGATGGAGGAGCAGCTATATTAGAAGATCTTAATAAAAATCATCACATTGCTATTCTAGGTATAAAGTTTATTAACCCTTTATTAATTATTAATCTTCGACTACCCAGTCGTTCATATCTAATATTAGCTAAACAAAATAATCCAGAAGAACATAAACCATGAGCAATTATTAAAGTATAAGAACCACAAAATCCCCAATAAAATATTGTTATTAAGCCACCAATCACAATTCCTATATGAGCTACTGAAGAGTAAGCAATTAAAGCCTTCAAGTCAGTTTGACGCATACATACTAATCTTACTAATACCCCTCCTACCAAACTAATAGAAATTCATATATAATTTAACTTTATACCAACAGATATTAATATAATATAAACCCGTATTAAACCATATCCTCCCAATTTCAAAAGGACACCAGCCAAAATTATTGATCCAGATACAGGTGCCTCAACATGTGCTTTAGGTAACCACAAATGAACTATAAATATAGGTATTTTCACAAGAAAAGCTAAAATCATCCCCAAATACATTAAACTATTACAATTAAAAACAACTCCAATTAAGGAAAAATTTACTAAACCCCAATACCCATACACATATATAATACACACCAATATTGGTAATGAAGCTAATAAAGTATAAAATAATAAATAAATTCCAGCCTGTAACCGTTCAGGCTGATATCCCCATCCAAGAATCAAGAAAAGAGTAGGAATTAGTCTACTCTCAAAAAATAAATAAAAAGAAAATAAACTCATACTCCCAAAGGTACAATATAATATAATCAATAAGAATAAAACAATTATTAAAAAGAATGAAGAATAATAATTATGACGCAATACTGACTCACTAGCCATAATTATTAATACACAAATTCATAATCTTAATAAAATTAAACCATATGAAATATAATCACAACCAAACATATATCTAATTCCACCTCAACAAAAAAAATATGAAAATATAAACATAAATATAAATGATATTAAAAAAATTAAAGATTGAACCACTCATCAAAATCTTCCTATAAAACACACCGGGATTAAAAACAACATAAATATTAAAAACTTTAACATTGTAGTATTCTATAAGTCTGAAAGTAATCATTTCCATATCTACGAATTATTGATACTAAAATTGATAAACCCAATGCCCCCTCACAAACTGAAAAAGTTAAAAAAACTATTCTAAAGAACAATTCATAATTAAAAGAATTTAAATAATTATACAAAATAATATACAATATTAAAACAATAAATTCTAATCTTAATAAAGTAACCAACAGATGTTTTCGATTAGATGAAAATACCCAAATACCACAAAAAAAAGAAATAAAAATATAAATTATCATTTGTTTTAATAATTTAAATAAAATACTGGTCTTGTAAACCAAAAATAAGGTTCAACCCTTTTAAAACTTCAGAGAAGGAAACTTCTTATCCATCATTAATCCCCAAAATTAATATTTTAATCTAAACTACCCTCTGATATTAAAATTATATTAATAGCTCTAAGAACACTATTAAGAGTCTCATTTACGCAAATAAGTCATCCCCTAGCAATAGGATTAATTCTATTAATTCAAACAGTTTTCATTTCCCTAATCAGAGGAATATTGTCACAATCATTTTGATTTTCATATGTCCTATTCCTAATCTTCCTTGGAGGAATATTAATTCTCTTTATCTATGTAACCAGATTAGCATCCAATGAAATATTTTTCCTATCTATAAAAATTTCTTTATCAAGTATATTTGTATTATTAATTTCCACAATTATACTTTCACTATTAATTATACCCTTATTACAAAATCAAGAAACAATTCTCTTCATATCAACCAATAACTATTTAATTAATTCATTAACAAAATTATATAATCAACCTACAGGTCTTATTACTATTTTATTAGCTTCTTATTTATTTCTGACTCTAATTGCAGTAGTAAAAATTACAAATATTTTCAGAGGACCCCTACGTCAAATAAATTAACTAATGAATAAACCTATACGAACTTCACACCCCTTATTTAAAATTGCAAATAATGCATTGGTTGATTTACCATCTCCATCTAACATTAGATCCTGATGAAATTTTGGATCCCTTCTTGGCTTATGTTTAGTAATTCAAATCGCAACAGGAATTTTCCTAGCTATACATTATTGTCCTAATATTGAATCAGCATTTAATAGAGTAAACCACATCTGTCGCGACGTTAATTATGGTTGATTATTACGAACATTACACGCAAATGGTGCCTCCATATTTTTTGTATGTATTTACATACACATTGGACGAGGAATATATTATGGATCATATAAACTAATTCATACTTGATCAGTAGGAGTACTAATTTTATTTTTAACAATAGCAACCGCTTTTATAGGTTACGTTCTACCTTGAGGACAAATATCTTTTTGAGGAGCTACAGTAATTACAAATTTATTATCAGCAATCCCTTATATAGGAATTGACTTAGTTCAGTGAGTTTGAGGAGGCTTTGCTGTTGATAATGCTACACTAAACCGATTCTTTACATTTCACTTCCTTCTACCATTTATTGTTGCCGCCATAGTATTAATCCATTTATTATTCCTTCATCAAACAGGTTCTAATAATCCCCTAGGTTTAAACAGAAATATTGACAAAATTCCATTCCACCCATACTTCTCAACCAAAGATACCTTTGGTTTCATTATTTTAATTATATTTTTAACCATTTTAACCCTAAAAGAACCATATATTCTAGGAGATCCAGACAATTTTACCCCAGCAAATCCCTTAGTTACTCCAGTTCACATTCAACCAGAATGATATTTTCTATTCGCTTATGCCATTTTACGATCAATTCCTAATAAATTAGGTGGTGTTATTGCCCTAGCTATATCAATCGCAATCTTATTTATTTTACCTATTTACAAGTCAAAATTTCGAGGAATACAATTTTATCCAATCAATCAAATCCTATTCTGAACAATAGTCAGAATTGTAATCTTATTAACATGAATTGGGGCACGCCCCGTTGAAGAACCTTATATCATTACAGGTCAACTATTAACTGTTCTATATTTCTTATACTATATTATAATTCCAATAACAACCAAAATCTGAGATAATATTATTAGATAAGTTAATTACTTTAGAAAGTATTATGTTTTGAAAGCATAATTAAGGGGTTTAATTCCCCTATTAACTTTTATTATTACTCAATAACATTCACTAAACATAAAAGGAAAAAAAGAAAATTTTTAATCCTAAAAAAAAAATTAAATAATTTAAAGATAAAGGTAAAAATCTCTTCCATGCCAAATATATCAATTTATCATAACGAAAACGTGGTAAAGTTCCCCGAACCCATACAAACAGAAAAGATAAAAAACTCAACTTAATATAGAAAATAAAAGAATTTACATCCCCCCCAAGAAAAAGAACACAAAATAATATTCTTATAAATAAAATTCTTGCATATTCTGCCAAAAAAATCAACGCAAAACCCCCACTTCTATACTCAACATTAAAACCTGACACCAACTCCGATTCACCTTCAGCAAAATCAAAAGGAGTTCGATTTGTTTCAGCCAAACAAGAGGTAAATCATACTAAAGCCAAAGGAAAAGTAATAAAAATAAATCAAACATAAGACTGAAATCTATAAAATATTATTAAATTGTATCTACCAACCAAAAAAACAAAAGATAATAAAATTAAAGCCAATCTTACCTCATAAGAAATTGTTTGTGCAACAGCCCGTAAACCTCCCAATAAAGAATAATTAGAATTTGAAGATCAACCTGCAATTATTACAGTGTAGACACCTAATCTTGTACAAGATAAAAAAAATAATAAACCCAACTCAAAAGAAAATAATCCAGAAAAATATGGCATAATTAATCAAGTTAACAATGCCAAAAATAATCTAAAAATAGGAGCAAAATAATACGACAAATAATTAGACATTAAAGGAAATGTTTGCTCCCTAGTAAATAATTTAACTGCATCTCTAAAAGGTTGTAAAATTCCAATAAAACCTACCTTATTAGGACCCTTACGAATATGAATATAACCTAATACCTTCCGCTCTAATAATGTCAAAAATGCTACACCCACCATTACACAAATTAATATAATAAATCTTACCACCACTAATATGACTACTTCTATAAACAATACTATCTATAGATATTAATCTATATTTATAGATTCTAAATCCACTGCACTTTTCTGCCAAAATAGTAATTAATATTATTCATTTTTCCATTAAAATTATTTTTAGTAATTGGTCCTTTCGTACTAAAATACTATATCTATTTATAGATAGAAACCAACCTGGCTCACGCCGGTTTGAACTCAGATCATGTAAGATTTTAAAGGTCGAACAGACCTAATACTTAAGCTTCTACACCTAATATTTATCTTAATCCAACATCGAGGTCGCAACCCCTTTTGTCGATTTGAACTCTCAAAAAAGATTACGCTGTTATCCCTAAGGTAATTTAGTCTTCTAATCACTAAAAATGGATCCATATACTATACACCAATATTTTACAAAAAAAAGAGTTTATATTATCTTCCTATCACCCCAACAAAATAATTACATTTATAAACTAATAAACAAACCCAATATATAACACAAATTATTAAACTCTATAGGGTCTTCTCGTCCCACAAAAAAATTTAAGCTTTCTTACTTAAATATTAAATTCCAACACAAATTACAAGACAGTATGTATTTCGTCCAACCATTCATTCCAGCCTCCAATTAAGAAACTAATGATTATGCTACCTTTGCACGGTCAAATTACCGCGGCCCTTCAACCTCAGTCAGTGGGCAGGTTATACTTCCCACATATACGAAAAGAGATGTTTTTGTTAAACAGGCGAATACACAATATTTTGCCTAATTCCTTATAATTTTTTCACAAACATTAATAGAAATTTATAATTTAATTATACTAATTCTATCATAATAACAATTAATTTTTAATTAATTAAAAATTCTCAATAACAAATCCAAAGTTCCACACAAATATACTAATAAATAAGTAAAATTTTAACATCCTTCAATTAATAATCACCTCCAAACCCATTACACTTATTTAACAACTAATCTTATAGAATCTCTACCCCAAAGCTTATCCCCCAAAGTATTTATATCAGCTAAATACTATAATTTCCTAATTAAGTTATATAACAACCAATATATGAATTAAATTCATTTCTCTAAAAACCAGATATATTCAAGATCGATTAACATTTCATCACTAAACTATTATTATATATAATTATTCCACATTAATAAATATATTAACTTAGCTCTCCTGAAATCGGGAACAATAATATAAATATTTATTTTCAATAAACCCTGATACACAAGGTACAACAAATAAAATCAACTTTAACTAACATAATATAACTATTTCAATTTCCCCTCACAGTACAAATTCACTATAATAAAAAAAATTATTTCTTAAATAAATACAATAACAATAGATTATTTTCTAAACAATACATCAATAATCATTATAAATATAAATCGCTACATATTCAGATTATGTTGAATTGCACAACCAACATTCCAATGTAAATGAAATTCTTAACTAATTAAGCTTAACCTGATTTATTCTAGTTACACCTTCCGGTACAACTACTATGTTACGACTTATCTCACTTTAAAATCTCCACAGCGAGAGCGACGGGCGATGTGTGCATATTTTAGAGCTATAATCATATTAACAATCTTCATAATATTACTATTAAATCCACCTTCATATTACTTTATTTTCAAATAACAATCCATATACTTTAAAATATTGTAATCCATCTCCACTTAATCATAAACTGCACCTTGACCTGAAAGATTATAAAACAAATTTTTAAAAAATTATTAACTCTAAAAAGATTTTCAACAACGGCGATATACATATTTAATAAACTAAGTAAGGTCCAGCGTGGATTATCGATAACGGGACAGATTCCTCTAAATAGACTAAAATACCGCCAAATTCTTTAAGTTTCAAGACCTCATCTATTACTACTCAAGTTTAATTAATTTACATCCAAAATAATAGGGTATCTAATCCTAGTCTAAATAAATTAGATTTCACAGCTTCATTTAATAAATTTTATAAATTATAAACAAACATTAATATTTCACCCAATAATGACCAATTTAAATTCAAAATATCTAATTAACTACTTTAACTGAATATATTCAATTATGTTTCATGTATAACCGCGACTGCTGGCACATATTTTATCAACACTAATTAACAATTACTAAATCAAAATTTCCTCAATTCATAATATTTTATACTGCGAAACATAAATCAATCAACCATTTAGATTTAAATATCCTTATACGCATAAACCTACATATATAATAACATTATATTAAATAACCAAGCAAGAATAAAACTTTTCAACCCAAATAAATTCAAATGATTCAATCTTCTTAATATTAATGATTTCCTTAATATATCAAGGGAATAAAGTACAATTTCCTCCCCAAATTATCTTATTCAACCAATTAAGCCTTCTTAAATCCTTTTCAACCCCCAAATTATCTTATTCAACCAATTAAGCCTTCTTAAATCCTTTTCAACCGTTTTCAACCTTTTTCAACCCAAATAAATTCAAATGATTCAATCTTCTTAGTTTTCAACCTTTTTCAACCCAAATAAATTCAAATGATTCAATCTTCTTAATATTAATGATTTCCTTAATATATCAAGGGAATAAAGTATAATTACTTGTTATTACTAGTAGTAGAGTACATCATCTACTTATAGACTCTTTTTTTTTTACTATTAAACGAGTCTATAAGTAGATGATGTACTCTACCTTATTGATAAAAAAGTCTTTAGTTATATAAGTGATTATAATATAAGAGTTTATAATTAATGAAATACTTGTTTAATATGTATTATATTCATATATTAATATATATATATATAAATAATTTATAGATATAAATAGGGAGCACTACATATAATTAAATATATTATATATAAATACCCTAACTCTCTCCAGATCCATATGTTTTTGTACATTATATATTTCGAGTGTATTCAAATAGGTATTTATTATTTATATAAATTTCTATTCTGATTTATAGGTAGTAGTATTTACATTATTCATTTATATATATATAGTACTTATTGTAAATTACAAAAATCCAAAAAACACCTAAATTTCCCGCTCTTTCGTTCCTTTATCCGTGTACCCATTTAAATAATTACAGTAATTAACCAAAACAAACCTAACAAATAAAACTTACCATAAATATATGTA